AACGCACATTCCCCTCTTTTTTTGGACAGAATAGAAAAATCCCCTCTTTTTTCTTTTGATATCTCCGGGCTGATTAAAGTAATTTTTAGAAATTGGGTAGGGAAAGGGGAAGCATTCAAAATTGTAGAGTATACAGAAGAAGAAAGAAAAAGAGAAGAAGAAAAAGAGACGAAGGAAAGAACGGAGAAAGAGCGAATACAGATAGCAGAGGCCTGGGATACCATTCCAGTTACACAAGTAATAAGAGGTTGCATGTTACTAACTCAATCTATTTTTAGAAAATATATTGTATTACCTTCATTGCTAATTGCAAAAAATAGTGGACGCATGTTCCTATTTCAATTTCCCGAATGGTTTGAGGATTTACAGGAATGGAATAGAGAGATGCATGTTAAATGTACCTATAATGGTGTTCCATTATCCGAAACAGAATTTCCGAAAAATTGGTTGACAGACGGTATTCAGATAAAAATCTTATTTCCTTTCCGTCTGAAACCTTGGCACAAATCGAAACTACGATCATCTAAGAAAGGTTTAATGAAAAAGAAAAAAGAAAAAGATGATTTTTGTTTTTTAACAGTTTGGGGAATGGAAACTGAACTTCCTTTTGGTTCGCCCCGAAAAGGATCTTCCTTTTTTAAACCCATTTTTAAGGAAATTGAAAAAAAAATTGGAAAATTTAAAAAGAAGTCTTCTCGAGTTCTAATAGTTTTTAAAAGAAAAATAAAATTACTTCTAAAAGTTTTAAAAGAAACAAAAGAATGGGTTATCGAAAGTGTTATTTTTATAAAAAAAATAATAAAAGAACTTTCAAAAATTCTGTTATTTCGATTAACAGGAAGAGAAGTATATGAATCAAGTGAAATTAAAGAAGAAAAAAATTCTATAATAAGCAATCAGCTAATTCACGAATCGTTTAGTGAAATTGCATCTACGAATTGGACAAATTCTTCACTAACAGAAAAAAAAATCAGGGATTTGACTACTAGAACAAGTACAATTCGAAATCAAATAGAAAGAATTATAAAAGAGAAAAAAAAAGTAACTCCAAGAATAAATAATATTAGTCTTAAAAAAACAAGTTATAATGCTAAAAGATTCGAAAAATGGCAAATATTCAAAAAAAGAAATGCTCAATTAATCTCCAAATTACCTCTTTTTTTGAAATTTTTCATTGAAAGAATCTACACAGATATATTTTTATGTATCATTAATATTCCCAGAATGAATACAGAACTTTTTCTTGAATCAACAAAAAAAATTATTGATAAATCCCTTTACAATAATGAAAGAAAACAAGAAAGAATTAATAAAATTAAGAAAAATCTAATTCCATTTATTTCGACTATAAAAAAGTCACTTGATAATATTAGTAATAGTCAAAAAAATTCACCTATTTTTTATGACTTATCCTACGTGTCACAAGCATATGTATTTTTCAAATTATCACAAATCCAAGTTAGTAACTCGTATAAATTAAGAGCTGTTCTTCAATCTCAAGGAATCCCCCCGCCTGAAATAAAGGATTCTTTTGAAACACAAGAAATGGTTGATTCGAAATTAGGGGATAAGAAACTTCCGAGTTATGAAATGAATCAATGGAAAAAGTGGTTAAGAGGATATTATCAATACAATTTATCTCAGAGCAGATGGTATAGATTAATACCAGAAAAATGGCGCAATACAGTTCATCAGCGTAAAAAGGAAAATTTTAGCAAAAGGCATTCATATGAAAAAGACCAATTAATTGATTTCAAAAAACAAAAACAAATTGAAGTATATTCATTATCTAATCAAAAAAGAAAAGAGAATTTGCAAAAATACTATAAATATGATCTTTTATCATATAAATTTCTTAATTATGAAAATAAAACGGAATACTTTTTTTATAGATCTCCGTTTCAAGGACGTAAGAAGCAAGAGATTTCTTATAACACGCATAAAGAAAATATACTGAGGAACATCCCTATCGATAATTATCTAGGAAAGGTCCATATTCTATATATGGAAAAAACGGTCGATAGAAAATATTTTGATTGGAACATTCTCAATTTTGATCTTAAACAAAAAGGCGATATTGAGGCCTGGGTCAGCAATGGGAATCAAAATACTCAAATAATTCCTAAAAAAGATCTTTTTTACCTTATGATTCCAGAAATCAATCCACCAAACTCCGACAAAGTATTTTTTGATTGGATGGGAATGAATGAAAAAATGCTAAAGTGTCGCATAGCGAATTTGGAACCTTGGTTCTTCCCAGAATTTGTGTTACTTTATAATGCATATAAAAGCAAACCTTGGTTTATACCAAGCAAATTACTTCTTTCAAATTTGAATAAAAATGAAAATAGTAGTGAAAATAAAAAAATAAATCAAAAGCAAAAAGGAAGTTTTTTGATACCATCGAATAAAAAGCATCGAAATCAAGGAGAAAAAGAACCCACAAGTCCAGGAAATCTTGGATCTGTTCTCTCACAACAAAAAGATAGTGAAGAAAATTATGCAAGATCAGACATGAAAAAGGGGAAAAAGAAAAAACAATACAAAAGCAGCGCGAGAGCAGAACTAGATTTCTTCCTGAAACGTTATTTGCTTTTTCAATTGAGATGGGACGATACTTTGAATCAAAGACTGATCAATAATGTCAAGGTATATTGTCTCCTGCTTAGACTGATAGATCCAACCCAAATTACTATACCCTCGATTCAAAATAGAGAAATGAGTTTGGATATAATGCTCAGTGAGAAGAATTTAACTCTTAACCAATTGATGAAAAAGGGAATATTGATTATAGAACCCATTCGTCTGTTTGGAAAAAACGATGCACAATTTATTATGTATCAAACCATAGGTATTTCATTGGTTTATAAGAGTAAGCACCAAACTAATCAAAAATACCAAGAACAAAGATATGTTTCTAAGAAGAATTTTGATGAAACTATTTCATCACACCAAAGAATAACTGAAAATAGAGACAAAAATCATTTGGATTTGCTTGTTCCTGAAAATATTTTCTCGTTTAGACGTCGTAGAAAGTTGAAAATTCTAAGTTGTTTTAATTCAAAGAATAGAAATGGTGAAGATAGAAATCCAGTATTTTGGAATGCAAAGGACGTAAAAGACAGCAGCCAAGTTTCGCATGACAGTAACCATTTTGATAGAGAGAAAAATCAATTAATGAAATTAAAGCTCTTTCTTTGGCCTAATTATCGATTAGAGGATTTAGCTTGTATGAATCGTTATTGGTTTGATACCAATAATGGCAGTCGTTTCAGTATGTTAAGAATACATCTGTATCCACGATTGAAATTTTGACATTTCGTGGATAATACACTTTTTCTATATATTCTATACCCTATATATATAATAGGGTATATCAAAGCAAACAAATACATAGATCACATGTCTTGTCTCACATTTCATTCTAATATCCAATAGGAAATGAATAATGTCTCGATTAGATCTCGAAATGAATCAACAGAACCTTCTTTGTTTTAGGTCTAAATTCTTCGATGCGAAAATGTACCAATCCTTTTCTATCCCTATCTAAATCCAATTTTCTATCCCTATCTAAATCCAATTAGAAATTGGATTAATTGATTTGAATTCAGAAAATTAGGAGTTCATAAAGAAATTTGGATTAGATTATTGTATCTACCAGATTCCAATTAATGGCATTATTATTACTGATCAATAAAATCCATATCTGTAAAAAAGGAAAGGGGATTTTTTTATGGTAACAAATTCATTCATTTCGGTTATTTCTCAAAAAGAAAACGAAGAAAACAGAGGGTCTGTTGAATTTCAAGTATTCAATTTTACCACTAAGATAAGAAAACTTACTTCACATTTGGAATTGCACAAAAAAGACTCTTCATCCCAGAGAGGTTTGCGGAAAATTTTGGGAAAACGCCAACGACTGCTGGCCTATTTGTCAAAAAAAAATAGAAGACGCTATAAAGAATTAATTAGTGAGTTAAATATTCGAGAGATAAAAACTCGTTAATTTGAAGCGTGATACCATTTGAGCTTAGTCGTTTAAATTTTGATGAACTTCTTTTTACTTTCAGCAATGCATGGAAGAACGACTCGGGAAAAAACTTATGATTGCACCAACTACAAGAAAAGACCTCATGATAGTCAATATGGGCCCTCACCACCCATCAATGCATGGTGTTCTTCGACTAATTGTTACTCTCGATGGTGAAAATGTTATTGATTGTGAACCAATACTGGGTTATTTACATAGAGGGATGGAGAAAATTGCGGAAAATCGAACAATTATACAATATTTGCCTTATGTAACGCGTTGGGATTATTTAGCTACTATGTTCACAGAAGCAATAACCGTAAATGGACCCGAACAGCTAGGCAATATTCAAGTACCTAAAAGGGCTAGCTATATCAGAGCTATTATGTTGGAGTTAAGTCGTATCGCTTCTCATTTGTTATGGCTTGGCCCTTTTATGGCAGATATTGGGGCACAGACCCCTTTCTTCTATATTTTTCGAGAACGAGAGTTAATATATGACTTGTTCGAAGCTGCTACCGGTATGCGCATGATGCATAATTATTTTCGTATCGGAGGAGTAGCTGCTGATCTACCTCATGGCTGGATAGATAAATGTTTGGATTTTTGCGATTATTTTTTAACCGGGGTTGCTGAATATCAAAAGCTTATTACGCGGAATCCTATTTTTTTAGAACGAGTTGAAGGCGTGGGCATTATTGGCGCAGAAGAAGCACTAAATTGGGGTTTATCGGGCCCAATGCTACGAGCTTCCGGAATACAGTGGGATCTTCGTAAAATTGATCGTTATGAGTCTTACGACGAATTTGATTGGGAGATTCAATGGCAAAAAGAAGGGGATTCATTAGCTCGGTATTTAGTACGAATCAGTGAAATGACAGAATCCATAAAAATTATCCAACAGGCTCTGGAAGGAATTCCAGGGGGACCCTATGAGAATTTAGAAATTCGACGCTTTGGTAGAATAAAA